CCCACAATTTTCCTTAGTTATTCACTAGAGCAATTATGAGCAATTATGATATGGAAGTCTATCCGGGGCAAGTGTTCGGATCTATTATGACATATCTATGAGGTGCTCAACGGACCGTTTTTTTGTAAATCCCTTCCCGACGCGAGCCAAAAACGACTTTTTGGCCCAACCTAGTCTACTCATATTTCGATGTATGAGTGCCTAGGTGGGTCTACTTGTATGCTACGTTACATGCAACGTATTACGCCATTGCAAATCACAAGATCTCTCATTAGTCATTACTAATTACTAAGATAAGAAATATCCCGATATCGATTTTAGACGTCTTTTTTATTAGTTAGCAATCGCTAAGAGAAAGGAAGAGATTCTGTGCCATATGCATATATCGTCTACCCCTATAAGGTACCAAATGAAATAAAAAGAACGATCTTAGAAGGGATATAATGAAATTCCTCTATCGACTCCCCCGGGGCAACAATCTATTTGATTGATCCAACAAACAATTTAAGTGAATTCAAAAGGAAAGTGTTCTTATTCGAACCGCCCTGTGATCTTCAACCAATTCTGTGCTTCAATATAATTACCTGGAGTAAGCGCTATGGCTTGTTTCCAATACTCAGCAGCTTGATCGAACCAAGCCTCCGCAATTTCTGAATCTCCCTGTCGAATGGCCTCTTCTCCCCGGTCGGAATAGGTAGGTCAATTCCTTCCCTTAGAACCGTACTTGAGAGTTTCCTGCCTCATACGGCTCAGCAGTCAACTCTTTTTTGGCGTTACATCTTTCTTAATCTACCGTATCTAGCTGAATGAGATTTATCGGAGATCTATCCCTTCTTGGATTAGCCAAATCAAATAACCTGAAGAGGTTAAGTTAATTACATGAGTTTCAAACTCCGATTTGGATCAATAATCAGTTTTATCTCTTCTCCCACTCTCAGAAGAATGAAGCATAGATATCTCCCTCTATCGTTAGAGTTTTCTGAAAGTTAACTATCTCGGTTTCGTCTAGAAATTCATATAGAATCTTTGAAAAAGACTTTCTTCGCTAAGAAAAAAGGACTTACTCTCCTTGGGATCTGATACTACACCGCTGCTCAATACCTTAGTGGATCAACCCTATTACATAAGTTGATTCCTAACTTTTATGTCATATTATGACATACATAAGTAAGCGTCATATTATGACATACATAAGTAAGCAGGTCTTATTGTATCGGCCAAAAACCTCAATAATTGATCTTTACGGTGCTTCTTTTATCAATTAGATCCTTTATCCATAGAATCTAGTATATGGGCTATACTTAGTTCTTCATATATCGGCTTCTATGAAGTCTGTTTTTTTGCTACAGCTTCTAAAAATCGTTCCCCTTTGAACAATGGATATGTAGAAAGCCTATTTTTTGTTTCTCCTTAGATTTCCTAGTACTAGCAATAGGAGGTTTGAATACTAGCGGATTTGATCTTTCTTTCCTTCTTTCTATTTCTATTCTATAGTAGAGATAGTCGCACGTAATGGCAGATCACGGCCATATTATTAGAAGCTTGTGGTAAGAATGGATTTCGTTCTAGTGCTCGGAAATAATATTCCAAAGCCTTCGTATGTTCTCCGTTACTTGTGTGTATAAGGCCTATATTATAGAGTATATAACTTCGATCGTAGGGATCAATTTCTGGTCGCATAGCTTCATAATAATTCTGTAAAGCTTCCGCATAATTTCCTTCAGATTGAGCTGACATCCGTTACGGTCGTTCATTCCAAGGATCTCCGTTCCAGAACCGTACGTGAGATTTCCATCTCATACGGCTCCTCCCTTCTGCGCATAATAATAAGGGAAATAATCCATGGAATCAAACAAAAAGATTGAAATATTTTCCTTATGAACTGACAGGGGCTAGTGTTTTTACAAGAAATCTCTAGCCAGCCTTCCTGCAAGAGGTCTTTTCTTACTTAATACCAAACATGTTGGTCTTTCTTAGATAAAAATGGTAACTCCAGCAATTTCTTTGTTCTTAACGCCCCATATTTCCAGGAATGAGTCACTTCAACGATCTTTGATGGTTATACGGGTATCCAAAGTACGAACGAGATGGATGTTTGTTGTCCTAACCATTCTTGGTAGTCCCGATCCCGATAAGAAGAAGGGGGAATTATATAACAAAGTTTTCGTTTTGTTGATTCCTAGGTGTAGTGCTTCTTCCCCTATGCCACCTATTGGCACTATTACAGTAGAATTGACATGCAATACAGAACCTATAGGTGTAACCTTTCGCTCAATACTAGAATCGACAATTGAAGCATCTGAGGTTGCATCAATCGAGGATACACGACAGAAGGGATTGCTCTATCTCCAAACTTCACCTTCACCAAGCGTAGGTTTTTACCAATCTTTTTCTTTCCATACCGAATCGTGTCTCTTTTTGTAAGAATAAGAATAAATTAAATAGGGTGGTAAGTAAGAAAAAAGGAATCAAATCGCACCATCTCTGTAATAGGTAAATGCCTCTTTTTCTCCCGAAGTTGTCGGAATTATTCGTAATAAGATATTGGCTACAATTGAAAAGGTTTTATCAATAAAATTTCCATTTATCCGAGATCTAGGCATAGTTTGCAATCCATTTTATAATTCTTCTCATTACCCCTCGCGGGTAAATGATCCCACAACAAAGGAATTGTACGATACGAAATGACATAAAAAAGACTAATAACTAATTATCAAATCAAAAAATGTGGATCTTTTACTCAGTACTTTTGGGAAGGGATCAATAAGGAACTATTTGAATACGGTTGGATTTTCGATTCCAATTTAGTAGTATACCAATGAGACTATTAGCTATTTAATCGAAATGCAAGAATCAAGGAATTTTTTCTACAGATTCTAATACAATTTTTTCTACAGATTCTAATACTAATACTAATATAATAAACAATAACCTATCCTATAATAACCTAACCCAAATTTGATTTCATTATGATAATATAAAAATGGAATAAGCATTCCATGATAAAAATGGGGTAAGGATAACTACCCATTTTCTGTGCATAGCGTGTAGACACCATAAGATTATAGAATGAAAATCCATGGGATGATTCATCAATTTGTAATAGATCCATAGCTCATGGGAGGGGTTGTTGTTGCAAAATCTGAAATGAAACTGGAAAGGATCCATCGGTTGATTCATTCCAACCCGTTGGTTTAATCCGGTAGAAATAAAATATCAATAAGATGGGAGCGTCCGTCGTCTTGACAAGGATGAATACGTTTTCTTTTTTATCCCTCGAAACTTGAAGGAAGATCCTTCCTTGACGAAAAGTTTGATATGATAATGGATCGGTCGTACCTGTACTCAATAATATGAGTGACTCGCTATTCACTTGGTTTCTGGGTCATAATTAATAAGATAAGGTTATGTAGGAGAGATGGCCGAGTGGTTCAAGGCGTAGCATTGGAAATGCTATGTAGGCTTTTTGTTTACCGAGGGTTCGAATCCCTCTCTTTCCGTATCCTTATCTAATTCACCAACGTTACCAACCACACAATGTATCAAATACCAATTGATATCGTTATTCTAAGAGAAGAGAAAGACCCTTCTTTTCTTTATAGAGATAGAGATTTTTTCTATTCCTAATTACTGTGCTGTGATACGTAAAAAGAAAAGAACAAAAAGAGGGGGAAGAAAAGAGCGGACAGTGAATGAAAATATCACTGCTGATCCATTTACGATACGTGAATGGGATCAAAATACGGATCAAATCCCTCTACTTCTTTCAGCAAAAAAAGGGACAAAATTGTCCGAACCTTTGCTGGGTATTTTAGGTTCAAGTTTGTCGGGAATAATATTCTACGATTAGCAATTCATTGACTTTCAAACCGACCCATTTACTATCTATTATTTGATTTACTACCCCTTTATATTGCAATGAGTGCAGAGTCAAATGTTTTGGCAATTCCGCGTTGGAGGATGAATCCATATGATTTTGAATCAAAGCTCTGGATCTTTGTTTATCCTTCGTAGTAATAATATCTCGGGGTTTGCAGCGATAACTTGGTATATCTACTAGACGACCATTAACTAAAATATGTCCATGGTTAACTAATTGCCTGGCTCCAGGAATAGTTGAAGCCATACCCAATCGAAAAAGAATGTTATCCAAACGCATCTCAAGTAGTTGCAGTAAAACTTGACCCGTCGAACCGTTTGCTTTTCCAGCGATACGAACATATCGAAGTAGTTGTCGCTCCGTCAGACCATAATGAAAACGCAATTTCTGTTTTTCTTCTAAACGAATACGATATTGAGATCTTTTCCCAGAGCGGGATTGGTTTCTAAGATCACTTGCGGACCTAGGTTTTTTACTAGTTAGTCCCGGCAAAGCCCCCAGACGGCGTATTTTTTTAAAACGAGGTCCTCGGTAACGAGACATAAAGACTCCTTATTTTACAGAATAGGATAAACCTTAAGACTGAACTAAACGATAAACAAAGCGAAACCCACTGAAGTGCTAATTTACTGCTAAAAAGAGAAATTAGATGAATCAATACCCGGATTATTTTGTATATATGTATATATGGTAAGTAAGTATCCCACGATTTGTTCTGTAGAGATCCAACTGCTCCAATAAGTTTTTTACTCATAATTGAATTGGAATGTAAGTTCCTGCGACATAGACATAATAGATCGGGAACCCGAGATTTGGAAGAAAAAAGGGAAGAGTCTTTTCACTATTCCTTTATCTCAAGGAGACATTATCAATCATGGATAAAAAATCGATAGGAAAAAGCCGGCTATCGGAGTCGAACCGATGACCATCGCATTACAAATGCGATGCTCTAACCTCTGAGCTAAGCGGGCTCAACTCACATAACATAAAAATAAAATAGTGAGTTAGTTCAGTAAGCTGCTGGGATCTTAGCTTATTATAGCTAAGCTAGTCTATTTAGTTATAACGGATCTGGCCTAAGAATGCAATCCGGATCATAATGAGATTATGCATTCCTCTG